CTTTTGGATATAAATCACGAGAATGTCTATTCTTCCTCGAATCTTTCATTGATAGGTAAAGGATTAAATCCTTTTAAGAAATAAAGTTTTTGATCGGAATATTAATCAAACAAACCGAAGGGACCCCTTAACTATTTAACTATTAAGGGATTAACAGAACGAATCACACTTTTACCACTAAACTATACCCGCTACAATGTGATTATTGTACATAAATGTATCTTTTGTCGAACAAAAAAATTGGCCATAATAATTAAGAAGATAGGATCATAAAAGAATCATGAAAATTAGAGCGTTGACGTGCTTTGTTCAAGGAGCCCGATTAAATTAGGGAAAGAGGATTCATTTAAATAACTAAATAACACTTTTTTGTCTTTTGATGGGGGTGCTTTGACATTGACAGATACGGCTCGATAATGTACGCCAAAACATAAAATTGTGCAAGAATATATGGTTCCATTCTTTCTTTTTTTTTTATTCCAGTAAAATAAATGGAATAAAACTGGAATAAAAAAAAGATCAAATAATTAAGAAATGACACTTTGATTGTATTCTGTATCATAGGAATCGAAATAGTCTTTATTATGATTGTTGTTGTTTCAATAACAAGCATTTTTTTTTCATTTTTCAAAAAAAAAATAAATCATTTTTTCTATGATTCATTGGAACAAAAAAGGCCCAGCGAGGTACTGACCAGGCCGGGCTGTGGAATTAAAAAAAGCTCTTGCAGACGAAATCAAAGAGGTACTTTATATTATATATTTATTACTTATAATATATTTAATATATAATTTAATATATTTAATATATAATTTATTACTTATAAAATATATTATTATTTAGGTATTTATAATTATATAAATTATAAATTATATATATATTAATTTCTATTCATTGGAATAGTGAATGGAATAGTGAATTGGAGATATCTCTTTCGAGCCCTTACTTTATCTCAATGGAATTACTTTTATTTTCGATATTTTTTATATTTTTATATGTCTAGATACTAGATAATAGATAATTATATATAATAAAATATAAAATAATAATATAATAAATCAAAAAAAATAAGAGGTATAAAAGAAAGAAAGACTCTTTTTTCAAACCTTGCTTTTTGTGTAATGTAACATAGTAATTATCCTTTTTCGATTGGGGGAGATGGCTGAGTGGACTAAAGCGTCGGATTGCTAATCCGTTGTACGGGTTTTTCGTACCGAGGGTTCGAATCCCTCTCTTTCCGCTTTTGTCAATGACTTGGTATTTGTTATTTATCTTTCAATTTCGACGAGTCTTTTTTTTATTTAATAGTTAAAGATGTGGAATAGATAAAATCCTAAGAACATTTAAAAATCGAGCAAGGAAAACAAAAACTTTCTTTTTTATTCTTCACGTCCAGGATTACGTCCTGGATCATTAGATAGGAATCCGAAGATAAAGAGAGAAACAAAGAATATCACTACTGTGTAAACAAATAGTTTGAGAGTAAGCATTACACAATCTCCAAGATCATTTTTTTGGAAAAAAAAAAGAGAATAGATTCTCCATTTTTATACCACACATACCTCATTTTGACACCAAAAAATGGTTTTTATAAATCTAGAAATAGAAAAGAATTTTCAGAAATTCATTTGTAATGTAATATGAGTCAAGTCTTTCATTACCAAAATTTTTTTTATACCCACAATATATAATTGTGGGGTACTCTAATAGGTTCTTTCAATGTAAAAAAAGGGTTCAAATTAGTAAATGGGGTGATCTCCAGACTTATCGTGGCGATACAAGAATTTCAATATTTGAATCGAAGCTTTATACTATACGACTTATCTGATCTTATCAATTGTTAGAATTTTTTTTTTAGAAAAAATCATGAATTTTTCTAGGACAGTATTCAAGATCTCATCGAAAACTTACAGCAGCTTGCCAAACAAAAGCTAAGAGAAAAAATAGCAGAGGTATTACTGGCATAAAATCTACGATTGGATTCAAAAAAGAGTAGGCCTCGGGCAATTTGGCGAAGAAAAAACTATTTGAAAAAAGAGCAGAATTAAACCGGATACAGATCAAACTAAAGATATTAAGCATAACAAACGTTTTGTTTTTTTGTTTTGTTCTTGAAGATAATTGTATTTATTTTGATTGAGTTATTAATATGAGTTATTGTTATTAATAATTAATAATATATAATTTTATTTTTTTTTTTTTTTTAGTTTAAGTTATATAAAAAAATGAGTAAAAACTAAAAATTAAAAAAGGGTAGACCAAAAACTTTTCTTTGATTTGAACTAACTCAATTAAAAATACTTCAATTCTCAAATTAAAAGAGAATAGAAGAAATCATACTTTCATACAATATCTTAATTGAATTATATGTAATGATCAATAAATTTCGTTTAATTCTATATCTAAATGTATAAAAATCCTAGTAACAATCTATTCTATAGATATTTGGACTATAATTGACGAACAGCTAATAAGAATATTAGTGTTTATTAATGTCGAATATAAATATAAAATGGGGCGTGGCCAAGTGGTAAGGCAACGGGTTTTGGTCCCGGTATTCGGAGGTTCGAATCCTTCCGTCCCAGAGCATACCTATTATATATATCATATCAGATTATATATATCATATCAGATTATATATATCGTATCAGAATACCGATTTTCTATCAGAATAAAAGATTGGCTTTTTTTTTTTTAATTTTAAACAACTTTCTCTTTTTTTTTTTTTTAAGAGTATAATAATATTGGATAGAATATGATTCTTTTTTCTTATAATGATTAATTCTTATCTGAATTATATCTTTTTCGAAAATTTAATCGTGTTCAAATAACACCAAATAACACACAGATGTAATTGAATTTATTTGTATCCAAGTAAGATGGGAGCATAGATCAAAAGAAAAGAGTTTTAATTAAAAAATGAAAATCGGGGGGCGGGCTTTTCATTCTATGTCCATACCGTTCATATTTAAATTAGTTACTCATAAAAATAAAAAAAAAAACGTTCATATTTAAATTAGTTACTCATAAAAATAAAAAAAAAAATAACTTATTTGTGTTATTTATTATTTCTAAATAAATTAGAAATAATAAATAATAAAGAAATAAAAAATATATATATGTGGGGGGTTAAATTAATTGAATTCTTGCTGAGACTTCTTCAGAAACTACCCATTCATAAAAGTATAGATTACTATGTACCGACCGAACCAATGATTATTCATGATTCCATAATTGAATCAATTACATACTGGTTACAGCAACCTACTAGATAAATGTTATGGTAAAACTTCGTTTAAAACGATGTGGTAGAAAGCAACGTGCGACTTGAAGGATATGGTCGGCTGTGGATTCTTACATCCACCATTTTTTTTATATTAATTATATAGGAATGAGGGTGCTCTTGGCTCGACATCGTTTGTTCTGTTCCACTAGAAAAACCTCATTTTTTGAGGGTTGCGATGTAAATAGTACATGATCATGATGGAGCTCGAGTAAAAAGTATTGATTCATTTTTTAGGGACATGGATCTAGGGTTAGTGTTAATTAATAGTTGAAACAACTTCGTAAGTATATTTTCGATATATAAATTGAAAGGATCCAATTCTAGCAAGTTTCAAATTCATAACGAAAATTTATTGGAATTGGTAAATTTCGATCAAAAGTGTATCACACGGGAATCAACCATTTGTATGATTCTTTGATATAAAGAAATTACAAAAATGGTATGTTGCTGCCATTTTTTTTAATGATTAAAGATCACCGAAGTAATGTCTAAACCCAACGATTCAAGGCAACGATAAAGAATCCTGGAACAAGTAAATACCGTTTTCAGTTGTCTCAAAAAATAGATCATAATGAAGAATCAAAATAAATTCTAAAGGAGACAGACAAAAAATGCGTGGTTAGAGACCGCTCAATAAAGGAAATGCCTAAAGGTTTTCCTTTGGATTATTTGAGAGTTATCCAACTTGAGTTATGAGAATGTGAATACGAATGCTTTTTTGTCTTTTTCGGGCAAGAATAAGGAATAAGAAAAAGTACTTAAATCATAGTTTAATTGATTTGATGATTTGATGGATCTATTTGACATTAATTATAAATTCTATATATAGACATAATTTCTAATTTTCTTGAGCCGTACGAGGAGAAAACTTCTTATACGTTTCTAGGGGGGGTATTATTCATCTACATCTATCCCAATGGGCGGTTTATCGAATCGTTGCAATTGATGTTCGATCCAGAAGAGAAGGAAGAGATCTTCGGAAAGTGGGTTTTTATGATCCGATAAAGAATCAAACTTATTTAAATGTTCCTGCTATTCTATATTTCCTTGAAAAGGGCGCTCAACCTACGGGAACTGTTCATGACATTTCAAAGAAGGCGGGAGTTTTTATGGAACTTTCTCTTAATTAACAGATGAAATTCAATTAATCAATTAATGAAATACAATAAATAACTAAATTTAAAGAGGGGGGTGACTTGTATATAACTTTGTATAACCTATTCTATACAACTCCCCCTCTTTTTAGTTATTACTACCATAACATTTATTATTACTACCATAAAATGTCGTCGTCGATAACGACAAAATTTTATTTTTATTTTAGTTATTTTAGTGAGATAAATTCATATAAGACAGATAGATAGACAAAAGATCAAGTGAATAAATGAATGAAGTAGTTGGATCTATACATATAAAATTTTACATTATCGCTAATTCAATAATGGTTGAATTTTCGTTGAAACTTTAACTTTATTTTTTTTTATTATTTTATTTCTTCATAAAAAAAACATGGGATTTAGGCTTGCTTTTTTTACTTATATTGATTGAGTAAACCCAATCAATATTTTTTTATACTTCTCTCCGAATTTTTTTTACGCCTATACCTTTTTGTATTTATCTTTATTAAATATGTAGTGCTAATTCAATACAAGTCATTAGTTTTTTTATTTTGAATTTATATTTTCATTTTATTATATTTATTATTTTTATTTTTATTATATTTATAATTTATATAATATTTATATATTTATTATTCTATTTATTAGATTTATATAATTTATATATTTATATTTTATATATTTATATATATTTATATATAATTTATATTATATTTATTATATTTATATATTTATAATATAATATATAATAAATTTATTATAGTTATAGTAATTAAATATTATATTGAATTTAATAAGAAAATCTTGAATAATTTTTTATTTTAATTTATGGTTTTCTACATTATGTTCTTTTCTCAGCATTAACTTTTATATTGACAACAGTATATCAAACAAATATAATCCGATCGTGAATAAATGTATAGATTTCTCTCTGTTCTATAGACTTGCTTTTTTATTTTACTTTATTCAAATGGTGGGTTCATTGGATTTGCTGGGATACAAGAAGTCTTTATTTTCTTTTTTTATAAAAAAAGAAAATAAATGGATAAAATAATAATAAAATAATAATAATGGATAACATACGAACAAAATCTGTGGTAGTCTATAAATTTAGATTTTATCTATATTTTTATCTTAATCTATATTCTTATCTTAGACGTCATTGTATTTGCATCTGATATGTTCATTTTTATGTTATGATGTTATGTTCAGAATCGATTAGAAATATTTTTTCTATTTTAAAATATAATATTTTGATTGCGTTGTGAAATTCAATCTCTTTTTTGATTACGATTGGATCTATACATTTTGATTCGGGTTGCTAACTCAACGGTAGAGTACTCGGCTTTTAAGTGCGACTAGCATTTTTTACACATTTGTATGAAGCAACGGATTCGTCAATACCATCGGTAGAGTTTGTAAGACCGCGACTGACCCTGAAAGGAAGGAATGGAAAAAGCAGCATGTCGTATTAATGGAGAATTCTGAGAATATTTTATTCTTATCGGATCGATCCAAAATCATGTTTGAATTCTTGACGCGCAAAAAAAATTTAAGGTTGGGTTAAGTGAATAAATGGATAGAGCCCCATGGCTCCAATTATAGGGAAACAAAAAAAAGCAACGAGCTTCTGTTCTTAATTTGAATGATTACCCGATCTAATTAAACGTTAAAAATATATTAGTACTTGATGCGGGAAATGTTTTTACCATAAGTGGATTATCGATTTTTTTTATAAATCCTAATTATTATTAGATATTCTCCATTAGAGTGTGGGGATGAATGTGTAGAAAAAGCAGTATATTGATAAAAATATTTTTTTTTACAAATTTCCAAAATCAAAAGAGCGATTGGGTTGAAAAAATAAAGGATTTCTAACCATCTTGTTATCCTAGAATGAACATAAACCTATTTAATTAGATGGAAAAGGAGAGTATAAAGAGTCCGTTGATGAGTCTTAGCTGTTTCCGGGGTATCTATCTAGTCTTTTTTTACTATAATATCCTGTTTTGACTGTATCGTACTATGTGTCATTTAATACCCCAAGAAATCCCCTATCCCTGGTTCAAGTTCAAATCTAATTTTAAATAAATGGAGGAATTTCAAGGATATTTAGAACTAGATAGATTTAGGCAACATGACTTCCTATACCCACTTATCTTTCGGGAGTATATTTATGCACTTGCTCATGATCATGGTTTAAATAGAGTGATTTTGTTGGAAAATGTAACTTATGATAATAAATCTAGTTTACTGATTGTAAAACGTTTAATTACGCGAATGTATCAACAGAATCATTTGATGATTTCCGCCAATGATTCTAACCAAAATAAATTTTTGGGATACAACAAGAATTTGTATTCTCAAATTCTATCAGAAGGATTTGCAATCATTGCGGAAATTCCATTTTCTCTACGATTAATATTTTCTTTGGAAGGGTCACAAATCGTAAGATCTTACAATTTACGATCCATTCATTCAATATTTCCTTTTTTAGAGGACAAATTCCCACATTTAAATTATGTGGCAGATGTACTAATACCCTACCCCATCCATCTAGAAATCTTGGTTCAGACCCTTCGCTACCGGGTGAAAGATGCCTCCTCTTTACATTTATTGCGGTTCTTTCTTCATGAGTATTCTAATGGTAATATTCTTATTATTCTAAATAAATCTATTTCTATTTTTTCAAAAAGTAATTCAAGATTATTATTATTCCTATATAATTCTTATATATGTGAATACGAATCCGTTTTCCTTTTTCTCCGTAACCAATCTAATCATTTACGATTAACATCTTCTGGAGTCCTTTTTGAGCGAATCTATTTACATAGAAAAATGGAAGATCTTGTCGAAGTCTTTGTTAATGATTTTCAGGGCATCCTATGCTTCCTCAAGGATCCTTTCATTCATTATGTTAGATATCAAGGAAAATCAATTCTGGCTTCAAAAGATACGCCTCTTCTGATGAATAAATGGAAATATTACCTTGTCAGTTTATGGCAATGTCATTTTTTTGTATGGTCTCGCCCAGGAAGGATCTATATAAACCAATTATCCAAGCATTCCCTCGACTTTTTGGGTTATTTTTCAAGT